TTTTTTGGACAGAATAGAGAAATTTCTTTTTTTTGCTTTTGATACTTCTGAGCTAATGAAAATAATGTTTATAAATTGGATGCGTAAAAAATCAGAATTTACAATTTCAGATTCTACTTATACAGAAGAAAAAACAAAGGAAAGTGACAAAAAAGAAAAAGCAGAGAGCAAAAACAGACGAGAAAAAGACAAACGAGAAGAAAAAGTTCGTATAGAAATAGCTGAAACCTGGGATAGCATTATTTTTGCTCAAGCAATAAGAGGTTGTGTTTTAGTAATTCAATCGATTCTTCGAAAATATATTATATTGCCTTCATTAATAATAGCTAAAAATATCATTCGTATGTTATTATTTCAAATTCCCGAATGGTCCGAGGATTTAAAGGATTGGAATAGAGAAATGCATGTTAAATGCACTTATAATGGAGTTCAATTATCAGAAACAGAATTTCCTAAAAACTGGTTAACAGACGGTATTCAAATAAAGATCCTATTTCCTTTTCGACTACAACCTTGGCACAGATCTAAGTTAAAATTCTTTTCTAAAGATCCAATAAAAAAGAAAAGACAAAAACATGATTTTTGTTTTTTAACAGTTTGGGGAATGGAAACTGAACTTCCTTTTGGTTCTCCCCGAAAAGAACTTTCACTTTTTGAACCCATTTTTAAAAAATTAAAAAAAAAAATTAGAAAGTTGAAAAAAAATGGTTTTCTAACTCTAACAATTTTTAAAGAAAAAAGAAAAATATTTCTACATTTACCGAAAGAAACAAAAAACTGGTTCATCAAAAGTATTCTATTTGTAAAAGAAATAATATCAAAATCAAAAAGAAATCCGATTCTATTATTTGGATTTAGAGAAGTATCTGAATTAAATGAAACTAAAAACGAAAAAGATTCACCAATCACTAATGGGACTATTCATAAATTTTCCACTTCAATTCGATCTATGGATTGGATAAACTATTCACTGACAGAAAAAAAAATGAAAGATCTGAATGCCAGAACAAAGACAATAAGAAATCAAATAGAAAAAATTACAAAAGAAAAGAAAAAACGATTTCTAATCTCAGAAAGAAATATTAGTCCTAACAAACTAAGTTATAATGCTAAACGATTAAAATTAAAATCATCAAAAAATATTTTACAGATATTAAAAAGAAACAATGCTCAATTAGTCCGTAAATCATATTTTTTTATAAAAATTTTGATTGAAAAGATATATATAGATATCCTTCTAGCTATCATTAATATTCCGAGGATCAATGTACAGTTTTTTCGTGAATCACCAAGAAAAATGATTACTAAATACATTTCTATGTATAATAAAAACGAAAATCACCAAAGACTTGATAAAACAAATCAAAATACACTAATTCACTTTATCTCGAGTATAAAAAAGGTATTTAATTATAGTAATTTTAACAAGAACTCACAGATTTTGTATAACGTAACCTCTTTGTCACAAGCATATGTATTTTACAAATTATCACAAGTCCAAGTTATTAACCTATATAAGTTAAGATCTGTCCTTCAATATCATGGAGCATCTCGTTTTCTTAAGAATGAAATAAAAGATTATTTTGGAGTCCAAGGAGGATTTCAGTTCAAATTAAAAAATACAAATTTTAAAAATTCTGTAATGAATGAATGGAAAAACTGGGTAAGAAGTAATTATCAATATAAATACGATTTATCTCAGATCAGATGGTCTAGCTTAATATCGCAAAAATGGCGAAATAAAATGAATCAACAGCATATGATTCAAAATAAGGATTTAAATAAATGGAATTTATATGAAAAAGACCAATTTATTCATTACGAAAAACAAAATAATTTGGAAGTCGATTCATTATCGAACCAAAAAGATAATTTTAAAAAATACTATAGATATAATATTTTATTATATAAATCCATTAATTATGAAGATAAGAAAGACTCATCTATTTATGAATTACCATTCAAATTAAATAATAAGCAAGAGATTTTTTATAATTACAAAATAGATAAAAGTAAATTATTTGATATGTCGGGAGGTATCCCTGTCAATAAGCATCTAAGAGAAGATGATATTATCGATACGGAAAAAAGCTCGCATAGAAAATATTTGGATTGGAGAATTCTCCCTTTTTGTCTTAGAAAGAAAGTCGATATTGAATCCTGGATCGATACCGGAACCAAACAAAAAAAAAACCTTTTTGATTGGATGGGAATGAATGAAGAAATACTAGATCGTCCTACATCAAATTTAGAATTTTGGTTCTTTCCAAAATTTGTGATACTTTGCAAGGCATATAAGATAAAATCATGGATGATACCAATCAAATTACTTTTTTTAAATTTTAATGGAACTAAAGATGTTAGTGAAAATAAAAAAATCAACAGAAAGCAAAATAACGATCCTTTATCATCGAATGAAACAAAATCCATTCAATTAAAAAATCAAAATCATGAAGAAAAAGAGTCTGAGGATCAAGTAGATCTTGAATCAGTTCTAGCAAACCAAGAAAAAGATGTTGAAGAAGATTATGCAAGATCAGACAGGAAAGAGCGTAGAAAGAAAAAGCAATACAAAAGTAATACGGAAGCAGAACTTGATTTTTTGCTAAAAAGGTATTTATGCTTTCAATTAAGATGGGATGATTCTTTAAATCAAAAAATAATCAATAATATCAAAATATATTGTCTCTTGCTTAGACTGACAAATCCACGAGAAATTATTATATCCTCTATTCAAAGGGGAGAACTGAGTCTAGATATTCTAATGATTCAGAAAGATTTAACTCTTACAGAATTGATGAAAAAGGGAATATTGATTATCGAATCAACCCGTCTGTCGGTAAAAAATGATGGAAAATTTATTATGTATCAAACCATAAATATTTTATTGGTTCATAAGAGAAAACAACAAATTAATCAAAGATACAGAAAAAAAAACTCTATTGTAATAAATCAAAGTTTAATTAGAAATAAAGACAAAAATAATTATGATTTACTTGTTCCCGAAAATCTTTTATCCTCTAAACATCGTAGAGAATTGAGAATTCTAATTTCTTTCAATTCAAAAAATGAAAATGATATCAATACAGAAATTATCAATAATAATAACATAAAAAACCACGCTCACATTATAGATAAAAGCAAACGTTTTGATAGAGATAAAAATAAACTAATTAAATTAAAACTTTTTCTTTGGCCCAATTATCGATTAGAAGATTTAGCTTGTATAAATCGCTATTGGTTTGATACCAATAATGCTAGTCGGTTTAGTATGGTAAGGATACATATATGTCCACGATTAAAAATTCGGTAAAGTTCCATTTGTCATATATATCCCATAGCATATCTAATCTAGTATATGAAATATATGAAAACAAAGAGAGACGTCCATATACATTGTTTTACATCCCATATTCCATTCTGATATATGGAATTCAATCATGTATCAATTCGATCTAGAAATGAATCAATCCAATTTTTCGTTTTAGATTTTTAGATATAGATATAATTTTTTTTCCTTTGTAAGGGAAGAAATATACCATCTTTTATGTATTTCTAGCCGAATCAAAAAAAAAATTGGATTGATTTTTGAATTCCTAACGAATTGAAGATTATTGTGTATACCAAATTCAAACCAACTGACATTCTTATTTAATATTACATTATTTATTATTACTGATCAATAAAACTATACTTAACAAAGGCGGGAGGAGGGGGATTTCATTTTATGGTAAAAAGTGCATTCATTTCAATTATTTCACAAGAAGACAACAAAGAAAACAAGGGATCCGTTGAATTTCAAATAGTAAGTTTTACTAATAAGATACGAAGACTTACTTCACATTTGGAATTGCATAGAAAAGACTATTTATCTCAAAGAGGTTTACGGAAAATTCTAGGAAAACGCCAACGACTACTATCTTATTTGGCAAAGAAAAATGGAGTACATTATAAAGAATTAATTAGCCAGTTGAACATTCGGGAATCAAAAACTCGTTAATTTGAAGAGTCTTTTTTTTTTTATTATTTGATTTATTAGATCTTAAACTTGAATTTTGATGAACTTATTTTCGTTTTCAGTAATTCATGGAAAAATCAATCGAGGAACCCCCTATGAATGTACCAGCTACAAGAAAGGACTTTATGATAGTCAATATGGGGCCCCACCACCCATCAATGCATGGCGTTCTTCGACTCATCCTTAGTCTAGACGGTGAAGATGTTATTGACTGCGAACCAATATTAGGTTATTTACACAGAGGGATGGAAAAAATTGCGGAAAACCGAACAATTATACAATATTTGCCTTATGTAACACGTTGGGATTATTTAGCTACTATGTTTACAGAAGCGATAACCATAAATGGACCGGAACAGTTGGGAAATATTCAAGTACCTAAAAGAGCTAGCTATATCAGAGTAATTATGTTGGAGTTGAGTCGTATAGCTTCTCATCTCTTATGGCTTGGCCCTTTTATGGCAGATATTGGGGGGCAGACCCCTTTCTTCTACATTTTTAGAGAAAGAGAGTTAATATATGATTTATTCGAAGCTGCGACTGGTATGAGAATGATGCATAATTATTTTCGTATCGGAGGAGTAGCAGCTGATCTACCTCATGGCTGGTTAGATAAATGTTTGGATTTCTGCGATTATTTTTTAACAGGAGTTGCTGAATATCAAAAACTTATTACGCGAAATCCTATTTTTTTACAACGAGTTGAAGGAATAGGTATTGTTAGTGCAGAAGAAGCAATAAATTGGGGTTTATCAGGACCAATGCTACGAGCTTCCGGAGTACGATGGGATCTTCGTAAAGTTGATCATTATGAGTGTTATGACGAATTTGATTGGGGAGTCCAGTGGCAAAAGGAAGGGGATTCGCTAGCTCGTTATTTAGTCCGAATTGGTGAAATGACGGAATCCGTAAAAATTATTCAACAGGCTTTGGAAGGGATTCCAGGGGGGCCTTATGAAAATTTAGAAACTCGAAGTTTTGCTAGAGAAAGGAATCGAGAATGGAATGATTTTGAATATCGATTTATTAGTAAAAAAACTTCTCCCGCCTTTGAATTGCCGAAACAAGAACTTTATGTTAGAGTTGAAGCACCAAAAGGAGAGTTGGGAATTTTTCTGATAGGGGATCAAAGTAGTTTTCCTTGGAGATGGAAAATTCGCCCGCCGGGTTTTATCAATTTGCAAATTCTTCCTCAATTAATTAAAAGAATGAAATTGGCTGATATTATGACAATATTAGGTAGCATAGATATTATTATGGGGGAAGTTGATCGTTGAAATGATAATTGATCCAACAACAGTACAAGCTATCAATTCTTTTTCCAGATTGAAATCCTTAAACGAGATCTATGGAATTATATGGATGCTTGTCCCTATTTTGACTCTTGTATTGGGAATCACGATAGGCATACTAGTAATTGTGTGGTTAGAAAGAGAAATTTCTGCAGGGATACAACAACGTATTGGACCTGAATATGCCGGTCCTTTTGGAGTTCTTCAAGCTCTAGCGGATGGAACAAAATTACTTTTCAAAGAAAATCTTTTTCCATCTAGAGGGGATACTCGTTTATTTAGTATCGGACCATCCATAGCAGCCATATCAACTCTATTAAGCTATTCAGTAATTCCTTTTGGCTATCACTTTGTTTTAGCGGATCTAAATATCGGCGTATTTTTATGGATTGCCATTTCAAGTATTGCTCCCATTGGACTTCTTATGTCAGGATATGGATCAAATAATAAATATTCCTTTTTAGGTGGTCTACGAGCTGCCGCTCAATCGATTAGTTATGAAATACCATTAACTCTCTGTGTATTATCCATATCTCTACGTGCGATTCGTTGAAACATAAATTTTTCCCTATCCCCCCCTTTTTTTTTTATTTTTTATTAGGAAAAAGGTAAAATTAATTGAATATATTGAATATATATCCTTATTTTTTTATTCATCATTTGGGTTGATGAACTAAATTAGATAGTTATATGAGTGAAAGAAAACAGCTTCTAAATTTGCAGTAAAAAAAATCGAGACTCATTTCTTATGTACAACAGGAAAGCACAAATAAACATAAGAAGATGAGATCATTTGTCCCAAAATTGGTTGATTAGTCATCCTGGCTTGAAAGCGGGCTCAAAGAATCAACCTTATTGAGTTTTTACTATCATTTATATATATATATATATATTATTGTAATGCTAGTAATGCTACCGAGCAGTTGAGTAAAAATAAAAATGAGTGGATGGTTAGGAACACCAAGATACATAAAAGATTAGTAATAGAATTATCAAAAATAAAAGAATATTAATTGGGGCTTTAAATTAGTAGAAATGATCAGGCAGTACTCCCCACGATTCCGATCCAGAGTATGCTCCTATCCACCAATTAAACAAATGACTATCAGGAACGAAGTAATCTTTTCCTTTTTTTTTTCAGAAGGAAGAATAGGAACAAAAAAAAGAATAGACTTACAATAGAAAAAGAAAAAAAAGAATCCTTTATTCTTCTTTCTTTCCTATCTCGATATTCATATAAATATAAATTGAATTCGTGTCATAATTCATGAACTAATGGAATGTCTAATTCTTTTTCGTAATCGAAAATGATAGGTTGAAATATTTATTGGTATTTCTACAAGAAGTATTTTATTGAAAGATTTAAGTTATTGCTCAAGAAAGAAAAATTGAAATTCTTAAAAGATGAGATCAATTCAGAAGTACTTTACTTTAGTATTATAACAGACAGAATTACATTGGTCAAATTTTTGAATTGGGGGCATCCGATAGATTTTGATCCTATCTATCCTACAAATAGATCAAGATAAATAATATGATCTGGCCCTTAGATTTATTTATGGCCTTCGAGGAGCCATATGAGGTGAAAATCTCATGTATGGTTCTGTAATAGCGATGGGGACAGTGATGTCATCACCGACTATGATTATCTAACAGTTCGAGTACAGTTGATATAGTTGAGGCACAATCAAAATATGGTTTGGGGGGATGGAATTTGTGGCGTCAACCTATAGGATTTATCATTTTTTTCATTTCTTCCCTAGCAGAATGTGAGAGATTACCTTTTGATTTACCAGAAGCAGAAGAAGAATTAGTAGCAGGTTATCAAACTGAATATTCGGGTATCAAATTTGGTTTATTTTATGTTGCTTCCTATCTAAACTTATTAGTCTCTTCATTATTTGTAGCAGTTCTTTACTTGGGCGGTTGGAATATCTCTATTCCGTACATATCTGTCCCGGAGTTTTTTGATTTTGAAATAAATAAAGTAGGTAGAGTTTTTGGAACAACAATGGGTATTCTTATTACATTGGTTAAAACTTATTTGTTCTTGTTCATTCCTATCACAACAAGATGGACTTTACCTAGACTAAGAATGGACCAACTATTAAATCTTGGATGGAAATTTCTTTTACCTATTTCTCTTGGCAATTTATTATTAACAACCTCTTCCCAACTCTTTTCACTATAAAGTAATTCTTTTGTATATTTATAGTTTGTCTCAAACAAGATAAAGAAACAAATATAAAATTATTCATAGAGATTCACGATATGTTCCCTATGGTAACTGGGTTCATGAATTATGGTCAACAAACCATACGGGCTGCAAGGTACATTGGTCAAAGTTTCATGACTACCTTATCCCACGTAAATCGTTTACCGGTAACTATTCAATATCCTTATGAAAAATTAATCACATCGGAGCGTTTCCGCGGTCGAATCCATTTTGAATTTGATAAATGCATTGCTTGTGAAGTATGTGTTCGTGTATGTCCTATAGATTTACCTGTTGTTGATTGGGAATTGGAAACTAATATTCGAAAGAAACGATTGCTTAATTACAGTATTGATTTCGGAATCTGTATATTTTGTGGCAACTGCGTTGAGTATTGTCCAACTAATTGTTTATCAATGACTGAAGAATATGAACTTTCTACCTATAATCGTCACGAATTGAATTATAACCAAATTGCTTTAGGTCGTTTACCAATGTCAGTAATTGACGATTATACAATTCGAACAATTTTGAATTCACCTCAATCTTTAATCAAAATGGACAAACCCCCTTTGATTAAAGATTGATTGAAGAGTCATTTTTAATCATTAAACAAAGATCTAGGTTTGATCTAAAAGTCTGAAATCTTTTTTTTTTCATTTTGCATTTTGTTTGGTCAATAACTACAAAAGCTACAAATCCCAACTAGCGATTGGATTTGATTGATTGGTAAGAATTGCAGCGTAGCTTAATTTAGATTGAAAATCTATTAATATAGTCATAATTCTATCCATAATTATTTCTATTTCGAAATAGAAATTAAAGTATCCATTTTTATTTTTTCGAGAAAGAATGGGATTAGTCTGATATCAGTACTACAGTAATTTTAACCTTTTAGGATTAAATTAACCCATTCTAAATAAGTTTCTCCTGGTCGGGTCAATAAAGTCATGAAAAAAAAGAATTTGATTTTTTTATCTTTTATTTTACGTACAATGAATTTACCTGGACCAATACATGATTTTCTTTTAGTCTTTCTAGGATTAGGTCTTATATTAGGAGGTCTAGGAGTGGTATTACTTACCAATCCAATTTTTTCTGCCTTTTCATTGGGATTGGTTCTTGTTTGTATATCCTTATTCTATATTTTATCAAACTCTCATTTTGTAGCTGCGGCGCAGCTCCTTATTTATGTGGGAGCTATAAATGTTTTAATTTTATTTGCTGTGATGTTCATGAATGGTTCAGAAGATTACAAAGATTTCAATCTTTGGACTGTTGGGAATGGTCTTACTTCCCTAATTTGTACAAGTCTTTTTGTTTTACTAATTACTATTATTTCAGATACAACATGGTATGGGATTATTTGGACTACAAGAGCAAACCAGATTATAGAGCAAGATTTGGTAAGTAATGGTCAACAAATTGGAATTCATTTAGCAACAGATTTTTTTCTTCCATTTGAATTCATTTCAATAATTCTTTTAGTTGCTTTGATAGGTGCGATTGCCACGGCTCGTCAGTAATAAATCTTTTTAATTGGTAATCGCAATCCAAATCAGACTTTATTCTATGTTATCACATTTATTTGAGGATTATTCATATATAAATTCTTTTATTCGATCTATATTCCAATCTTTTTTTTTGTTTTGTACTTGTGATATTCTTATTCTAGTCAATCTAATCTGTTGATGTTAAATTGTTGTTCATTGTTCATATTGAAATAAATCGAAATCGCTAAGGAGTGGGGCCATGATGCTCGAACATGTGCTTGGTTTGAGTGCTTATTTATTTTCTATCGGTATCTATGGATTGATCACGAGTCGAAATATGGTTAGAGCCCTTATGTGTCTTGAACTTATACTGAATGCCGTCAATATAAATTTAGTAACATTTTCTGATTTTTTTGATAGTCGCCAATTAAAAGGAAATATTTTTTCAATTTTTATTATATCTATCGCAGCCGCTGAAGCAGCTATCGGGCTGGCTATAGTTTCGTCAATTTATCGTAACAGAAAATCAATCCGTATCAATCAATTGAATTTGTTGAATAAGTAGTATTAATCATATAAAATATTTAGATTCATTAATTTGAATTGATATTTATGATAGATAGCGTATCTGATAATGTTTACGAAAACGTAAGAAATTAAAGTATCTTGGTTCTATCTCATGAGTCGATCCGAAATTGAATAGACAAATTATGATAAATCATTGATTCATCTGGTGTCTAAATATATGATTCATTTCAAAATTTACTAGATCGAAAATTTATGACGTTTTTTTTAAAAAAAATTATAGCTCCAATGTCACATTCAGTAAAAATCTATGATACATGTATAGGGTGTACTCAATGTGTCCGGGCCTGCCCCACAGATGTATTAGAAATGATACCTTGGGACGGGTGTAAAGCTAAGCAAATTGCTTCTGCTCCAAGAACGGAAGACTGTGTTGGCTGTAAGAGATGCGAATCCGCCTGTCCAACTGATTTCTTGAGTGTTCGAGTTTATCTATGGCATGAAACAACTCGAAGCATGGGTCTAGCTTATTGATATTTTCCAGAAAAAACCACTTGAATACATTTGATTTTTTGTTTACCGACAAAAACCCGTACTAAAAAAATAATAATAAAAAAATAGATTAGGTTTTCGAGTACGGGTTTTTCTTGTCCAAGTGTATCTTGTCTTTACCACGAATTCTTTTCCTTGGTTAACAGTATTAGTAGTTTTACCAATATTCGCGGGTTCCTTGATTTTCGTTTTCCCTCATAGAGGAAATAAGGTAATTAGGTGGTATACTATACTTATATGTGTACTAGAACTCCTTTTAATGACCTATGCATTCTCTTATTATTTCCAATTGGACGATCCCTTAATCCAATTGACGGAGTCTTATCAATGGATTAATTTTTTTGATTTTTACTGGAGATTAGGAATAGATGGACTTTCTATAGGACCTATTTTACTGACCGGATTTATCACCACTTTAGCTACTTTAGCGGCTCGGCCAATTACTCGGGATTCTCGATTATTTCATTTTTTGATGTTAGCAATGTATAGTGGTCAAATAGGATTATTTTCTTCTCAAAATCTTTTACTTTTTTTCATTATGTGGGAGTTAGAATTAATTCCTGTTTATCTACTTCTAGCCATGTGGGGGGGAAAGCAACGTCTGTATTCAGCTACAAAATTTATTTTGTATACTGCAGGAAGTTCCGTTTTTTTATTAATGGGAGCTTTAGGTATCGCTTTCTATGCTTCCAATGAACCAACATTCAATTTTGAAACATCAGCTAATCAATCATATCCTGTGACCTTGGAAATACTATTCTATATTGGATTTCTTATTGCTTTTGCTGTCAAATCACCGATTATACCCTTACATACATGGTTACCAGACACCCATGGAGAAGCACATTACAGTACTTGTATGCTTTTAGCTGGAATCTTATTAAAAATGGGAGCATATGGATTGGTTCGAATAAATATGGAATTATTATCCCACGCCCATTCTATATTTTCTTCTTGGTTGATAATAGTAGGCGCAATACAAATAATCTATGCAGCTTCAACATCTTCTGGTCAAAAAAATTTAAAAAAAAGAATAGCCTATTCTTCTGTATCTCATATGGGTTTTACAATTATAGGAATTTGCTCTATAAGCGATATGGGACTCAACGGGGCCATTTTACAAATAATATCTCATGGATTTATTGGCGCTGGGCTTTTTTTCTTGTCAGGAACAAGTTATGATAGAATACGTCTTGTTTATCTTGACGAAATGGGCGGAATGGCTACCCTAATGCCAAAAATATTCATGATGTTCAGTATCTTATCATTAGCTTCTCTTGCATTACCGGGCATGAGCGGCTTTTTTGCAGAATTGGTAGTATTTTTTGGAATAATTACCGCCAAAAAATATTTTTTAATGCCAAAAATACTAATTACTTTTGGAGCGGCAGTTGGAACGATATTGACTCCTATTTATTTATTATCTATGTTACGCCAGATGTTCTATGGATACAAGCTGCTTAATGCCACAAATTCTTATTTTTTTGATTCTGGACCACGGGAATTATTTGTTTCGATTGCTATCCTTCTGCCTGTAATTAGTATTGGTATTTATCCGGATTTCGTTTTCTCATTATCAGTTGACAAGGTCGAAGCTATTCTATCGAATTTTTTTTATAGCTAATTTTTTTTTTATAGGTAGTTATTAAAAAATTAAAAAAAAAACGGAATTGTAATCAGATATGTTTAACATTTGCGAGAACCTTTTGAATCACTCAAGTAATGGAGTGATTCAAAAGGTTCTCAACGACTTACCTGAAGCTTCTTATATATATGTTAAACTGGCTTATGGTTATATTTGTTAAACTCGTTCTTGAATTCAATTAGGATATTAATGTAAATGAACCATAACTATGTAGTCCTATTCCTAATAAATTAACCCCAAAATAGCATATCCAAATTATAAGAAAACCGATCGAAGCAACAATTGCCGAATTTAAACCTTCCAAATTCTTATTTGTTCGAGTATGGAAATAAATCGCGAATATGGTCCAAGTAATAAATGCCCAAGTTTCTTTTGGGTCCCAATTCCAATATGATCCCCATGCTTCATTAGCCCAGACTGCTCCTGAAAGAATACCTATGGTTAAAAAAAGAAACCCTATACTAAGAATACGAAAACCCCAATGATCTAATTGTTGAATCAATTGAAACCTGTAATAATTCCTAGAAGAAGTAAAAAAAGTATTTTTTAAAATATTTCGTTTTTCCATCATGTATTGGATCTCATCAACGGGAAATGAATCATTTAATAAATTATTGTTTTTACCAACAATTCTTATGACTTTTCGAAATGTAATTACGAGAAGTGCTGCTGACAATAATGATCCGCATAAAAGAGCTGCATAGCCCGATACCATCATACTTACGTGCATTATTAACCACTGGGATTGGAGAGCAGGTACTAAAATTTTCGATTGATTCATATCGGTTAAAAGACCCCAAGTAGCAAAGCCCTGGGTAAAAAAAGTACTTGGTGCGGTTATTGTGCTTAAATAATTCTTATGTTTTTTAAAATATGGAACCATATGAATAATAGAGAAAATCCATGAAAGAAATATTAATGATTCGTATAAATCACTTATTGGTAAATGTCCCGAATAAATCCAATGAGTAATTAGTAATCCTGTTAGGCAGAAAAAAGTGGTTAACATGCCTTTTTCTGACGAATCATAGAGTCCCACAAATTCATTGACTAATAAGGTTAGAAAATGAATTATAATTACAATTGAAACGACCGAAAAAGATATATGAGTTAATATATGTTCTAAAGTCAAAAATATCATAAAAAAAAAGGGGGGAATACTTTAATTATCCATAATTTTACATATGGAATTGAATTCATTATAGGATTTATTCTATCCTTTTAATAATTAGATAATTTAATTATGTTATGCCGCCACTCGGACTCGAACCGAGATGCTCTAGCACTGCTTCCTAAGAGCAGCGTGTCTACCGATTTCACCATGGCGGCTTGCTCAAAATTATAATAACCCTTTTTTATTCAATTGGCGAGCTTGAAGGAGTTAATTCAATGGAATATTTTTTTGTTGAAACATTCAAATTAATGAAAATAAAAATTCATTTTTATTGTATTAATCCTTAGAGTTTCGTTAGGTATAAAATTTGTGTTAAGGTTTAGCAACCCCATTAGATATTGATTTATGGACATATAATATAACAAAAAAAGTTTCGAGTTCTGTCCCGGACTTTCAAATTGAAAACTGGAAAATCTTATCTAATTCAATATATATTCCTTGATAGATCATCCAGATCAAGCATATGATCTAAACCAGATCAGTCAAAATTTACACATTTTTATCTACCTAGTATTTCTTTAAATTGGATTGAAGGCATCAAAGGTTCTATTTTCTATAGTGATTAAAAATAATAATTGTCAAGACAGTTATAAAATAAGTTAAACTTAATTATAAAATAAGTTAAACTTAATTCATTTTTTTTTTTTTTAATTAAAAATAATAAGATTTTTTTATGGAACATACATATCAATATTTATGGATTCTATCTTTCGTTACACTTCCAGTCCCTATGTTAATAGGAATAGGGCTGCTACTTTTTCCGGTGTCAACAAAAAAACTTCACCGTATATGGGCTTTTCCGAGTGTTTTATTGTTAAGTATAGTTATGGTTTTTTCGACCGATCTGTTTATTCAGCAAATAAATAGCAGTTCCATTTATCAATATGTATGGTCTTGGACCATCAACAATGATTTTTCCTTAGAGTTCGGGTATTTGATTGACCCACTTACTTCTATTTTGTTAATATTAATTACTACGGTTGGAATTTTAGTTCTTGTTTATAGTGACAGTTATATGTCTCATGATCAAGGCTATTTGAGATTTTTTGTTTATATGAGTTTTTTCAATACTTCAATGCTGGGATTAGTTACCAGTTCCAATTTAATACAAATTTATATCTTTTGGGAATTGGTTGGAATGTGCTCTTACCTATTAATAGGCTTTTGGTTCACACGACCTAGTGTGTCCAATGCTTGTCAAAAAGCATTCGTAACTAATCGTGTAGGCGATTTTGGTTTATTATTAGGAATTTTAGGTCTTTATTGGCTAACAGGCAGTTTCGAATTTCAGGATTTGTTTGAAATATTCAATAACTTGATTTCTAATAATGATAATGAGGTTCATTTTTTATTTGTTACTTTGTGCGCTTTCCTATTATTTTCCGGTGCAATTGCTAAATCGGCACAATTCCCTCTTCATGTGTGGTTACCAGATGCCATGGAAGGACCTACCCCTATTTCGGCTCTAATACATGCTGCTACCATGGTAGCAGCGGGAATTTTTCTTGTAGCTCGACTTCTTCCTCTTTTCGTAGTTATACCTTACATAATGAAGCTAATAGCTTTGATAGGTATAATAACAGTACTCTTAGGAGCTACTTTAGCTTTTGCTCAAAAAGATATTAAGAGAGGTTTAGCCTATTCTACAATGTCTCAATTGGGTTATATGATGTTAGCTTTAGGTATGGGCTCCTATCGAGCTGCTTTATTTCATTTGATTACTCATGCTTATTCGAAAGCATTGTTGTTTTTAGGATCTGGATCCATTATTCATTCAATGGAAGGTATTGTCGGCTATTCTCCAGATAAGAGTCAAAATATGGTTCTTATGGGTGGTTTAACAAAACATGTTCCAATTACAAAAATTGCTTTTTTATTAGGAACCCTTTCTCTTTGTGGTATTCCACCTCTCGCCTGTTTTTGGTCTAAAGATGAAATTCTTAATGATAGTTTGTCATATTCACCTATTTTCGCAATAATAGCTTTTTCTACAGCAGGATTAACTGCATTTTATATGTTTCGGGTTTATTTACTTACTTTTGAGGGGCATTTAAATATTTATTTTCAAAATTATAATGGTAAAAAA